TTACAGTATTCATACTGTAATTACAGCCTATAAATTATAAATAGGCTATGTTAGTATATTCTAAAAATAAAGTTTTACCCTATCTTGTTTAACATTTTAATTAAAAAAAAATGTTGTTATTACAGTATCGTAAGTACACAAAATTTCTTTTAGCTTTGGGGGTTTGCCATAAAAAAGATTAAAGTACTGATTAGATTAATATGGGGGGTAGGGGGGTTAACCTTGAAATAAAAGTTTAACTCATGTTCAAAAGTTGGAATCTTAAATAAACAAGCTCCGGGGGGAAAGCTAAAATAAAATATTGAAAATTCAATAGGTAGAAAAAATATGTCTAAGATTCATGAATATATAACATACAATCTATTCTGGTAATATTATCATTTTCACCGTATGTTCAGATTTAGACTAATTAATCCCAACTTAAGACTTTATGGGGGATTGACTTCACAGAAAAAAAAAAACTACAGATGAGGGCAGACTCAGTTATGCTGGCCAAGTGCACCTTGTTGTCGACCATTTTACCAGATGTCGGTTCAAGTTAAAAGACAGTCACTCTACCATCATTGTTCATAGATTCAAACCAGATGTCGGTTCAAGTTAAAAGACAGTCACTCTACCATCATTGTCCATAGATCTGGTTATTGGATCTTCGAGGGTCAGGTTGGTGGTTTCTCGCCTGTGGGTAAGACCAAAAATCAGAAGGGCACACGAACACTTTCGTGGGGTAGTTATAAGAATGTACGATATACATAATATGTTCACCGCGTTACAAAATGATGACAAAATACGACAAGAGGTATTTTAACACCCAGAATTCTGGCTTTGGGAGCCAGGGGCGGGGGTGAAAAACCCTCCCTTTTGACAGATTTTTTTGAACACTTTTTTTTTTTTAAAATGTGGTAAATTCTAGAGGGATATTCGTTATTTTGGCTTGTGAGTGGAGGTTTAAGTGGGAGAGCCTGGTAAAAGTGGAGCAGCCTGGATAAGGCACTCAGAGAGAGGGTTAATTCTCATCTTCGGCTTACAAGACCGATGCTTTGGTTAAGCTATCTGGGTATCATTTTATAGATTTGTTTTCTCATCAACTTGTTAGTGGTATAATGATGATAAATAGGAGGAAATATAAGGTTGATGCGGCTTGTCCGATTTCAATAAATGGTTCTTCTACGGGTTGACCGCCAATTCAAGTTAAGATTAGGACATTTGATACTATAAATCAAAATAGTAGTTGGGTCATAGGGCGGAATGTTAAGCTACGCTGTTTTGATGTGTGAATTATTGGAATTAACATAAGAATTATAATGGATGCTAGAAGTGCTAGTACCCCCCCTAATTTGTTGGGGATTGATCGAAGGATTGCGTATGCAAATAGAAAATACCACTCCGGTTGAATGTGTGGGGGTGTGATTAAAGGGTTGGCAGGTGTGAAGTTATCAGGATCTCCTAGTCAATTTGGATTTAGTAATGATAATAAAATTAATATAATAATTATAATTAAGAATCCGACAGCATCTTTATATGAAAAATATGGGTGAAATGGCACTTTATCTATATTAGAGGAAATTCCTGTAGGGTTATTTGAGCCTGTTTCGTGGAGGAATAGCAAGTGAATAATACTGACCCCTATGATTAAGAATGGAAGTAGGAAGTGAAATGCGAAGAATCGAGTAAGAGTAGCCTTATCTACAGAAAACCCCCCTCAGACTCACTGAACAAGGGAGTCTCCTATATAAGGAATTGCTGATAACAAATTAGTGATGACAGTAGCGCCTCAGAATGATATTTGACCTCATGGTAGTACGTATCCGACAAAAGCGGTTGCTATTACCAGAAATAGAAGAATGATACCGATGTTTCAAGTTTCTTTAAATATATATGAGCCATAATAAAGCCCGCGTCCAATGTGAATGTAGATACAGATAAAAAAGAAAGATGCCCCATGGGCGTGAATATTACGTACTAATCAACCATAGTTTACATCTCGGCAGATGTGTGCTACTGATGAAAAGGCCGAAGAGGTATCGGCTGTGTAATGTATAGCAAGAAATAATCCTGTTAGGACTTGTGTAATTAGGCAAACACCTAAGAGCGAGCCAAAGTTTCATAAGGATGAGATGTTTGAAGGAGTAGGTAAATCTACAAATGATCCGTTAATAATTTTTAATAATGGGTGGGTTTTTCGAGTGGGGTGGGCCATTAGGGTTTTTATAGTTGAATACAACATTGGCTTTTCAAGTCAGGGGTTTCGGTTAAATTCCGGGTAAAAATAATGATATATTTAGGGTTTTTAGGAATATTAGGTTTAGTATTAGGTTTAATTGCAGTAGCGTCAAATCCGTCACCATATTTTGCTGCTTTAGGGTTAGTATTGGCTGCTGTTTGTGGGTGTTGAGTGTTAGTTGAATTAGGTGTATCTTTTTTATCTTTGGTCTTACTTTTGATTTATTTAGGGGGAATATTAGTTGTATTTGCATATTCCGCTTCTTTGGCGGCTGAGCCTTATCCTGAGGCATGAGGGAATTGGGCAGTATTTGTTTATGTGGTATTTTATTTTTTTATGATTATTTCAGGGTATATTTTTTTTAATTGCAATGTGAGTTTGGAATTTTTATTTACAAATTATTATACTGAGTTTGATACTGTAGGGCATGATTGAGGAGGTATTGTGGTAATATATTCTGATGGAGGATATTTTTTAATGTTTTCTGGGTGGGTTTTACTTTTAACTTTATTTGTTGTTTTAGAGGTTACTCGTGGATTATCGCGTGGGTCATTACGTGCTGTAAGACATCAGTAAGGTAATTATTAATATAGAGGTAATTAGGAAAAGTATTATATATATCTTAATTAAGCCTGTTTGAAAGTTTGTAATGGTTTTGATAGCTGGCAATTGTTGGGATATTAATCCACCGGGCCCTAATTTCTCATATCATGATATATCTGTGATATTGGTTGCAATGTTTTGTCCTCGTAATAAGCTGGTTTTTGGGGAAATTCGGTGAATTACCATAGGAAAAAATGCTAGTAAGTTAAAAAATGAAAATATTTTTGTTTTTATTATTGTTTTTGATGTTATGTTTGTAATATCGGCTGCTATTAATAGTCCTAGTAGGGATACCAGGAGGGCTGAAAGTTTTATAATTAGGGGTATTGTTAGAATTTGTGTTTTTATTGGGGTTATACTAAAAATAATAATAAATCCTGAAATTATACTGCCTCATGCAAGTCGTTTAATAGGGTTGATAATTAGGTAATTGTTTTCATTAATTGGAGATAAGGGGAGGTGACGTGGGAATTTTATTGATGAGAAGTAAATAATTCGGAAGCTATATACTGCGGTAAATGATGTTGATATTAGTGTTATAACTAATACTAATGAGTTTAAGTTTGAATTATTTATTGTTTCAATAATTGCGTCCTTGGAAAAAAATCCTGCAAGAAATGGGGTGCCTGTAAGTGCAAGGCTCCCAATAGTTAAACATGATGTGGTTGTTGGTAATAGATTTTGTAAGCCGCCTATTTTACGAATATCTTGTTCATTGTTTAAACTGTGAATAATTGACCCGGAACATAGAAATAGTATTGCTTTAAAAAATGCATGTGTGCAAATATGAAAAAATGCTAATTGTGGGTGATTTAGTCCGATTGTGACTATTATTAAACCCAACTGGCTTGAAGTTGAAAATGCTACAATTTTTTTAATATCATTTTGTGTTAGTGCGCAGGCTGCTGTAAATAGGGTAGTTAGGGCCCCAATAAAGAGGCATATAGACAATGCTATTTTATTATTTTCAAATAATGGTTGAAATCGGATGAGTAAAAAAATACCGGCAACAACTATTGTACTTGAGTGAAGTAGTGCTGATACTGGTGTAGGGCCTTCTATAGCTGCAGGTAATCATGGATGTAATCCGAATTGTGCAGATTTACCTATAGCGGCTAAAATAATTCCCAGTAGTGGTAGTGTACTGTTGTCGTATAATAAAAAGATTTGTTGAATTTCTCATGAGTTAACATGTATTGCTAATCAGGCTATACTAAGAATTAAGCCAATATCTCCTACACGATTATATACTACGGCTTGTATTGCTGCAGTATTTGCATCTGCTCGAGCATGTCATCATCCGATTAATAAAAATGATATAATTCCTACGCCTTCTCACCCGATAAATAGTTGGAATAAATTATTTGCGGTAACTAGAATTATTATTGCGATTAAAAAAATTAATAGATATTTAAAGAATCGTTTAATGTCTTTATCTGAAAATATATATCAAGTTGCGAATTCTAAGATTGATCATGTTACAAATATAGCGATAGGTAAAAAAAGGATGGAAAATTGATCGAATTTAAAGCTAGAGTAGATTTCTATGTTAAAAATAGATATTCAATGGAAAGAGGTTACTACAGATTCAAATCCATTGGCCATGTAAAGTATCAATGGAATTAGGCTAATTAAGAATGCAAATTTTACTGAATTTTTAATATTAATTGCTGAGTTTATTTTTATTGAAGGCATAATTAATGGGGTTATAATTATAAATAATGATAGTATTATAGATGAATTAAAAATTAATATTGTATTCATAACTTTTACATGGGGTTGCACCAAGAGTTTTTGGTACCTAAAACCAATGGATTACTATTATCCTTTAAAAGTTGAGTAGACTATGGATTTTAACCATAGCAATAGATAGTTAGCAATTTCTGTGTCTCTTGACTCTTCTCGGTTTAAAAAGAGGGTTAAACTCTTATTTCTAGAATCACAATCTAGTATTTTATTTAAATTATTTAAGCATGTAAATACCCCGGAAATAAGCTCGGGTTTAAAAATAAATAGTATTATTGGAATTATATGTAGGGCTAGAAGAAAGTGTTCTCGTGTAAAAGTAGGGGTTGTTGAGGTTAGGTGGTTGGGTATTAGTCCTCGTTGTGTTATTAAAAATATGTACAGTGTGTATGAGGCTGTAATTAGTGTCCCAATTCCTGTAATTAGGATAGTTCAGCTTGATCAATTAAATAATGATACCATAATTGTTAATTCACCTCAGAGATTTAGTGAAGGAGGAAGGGCTATATTAGATAAATTAATTAGTAATCATCAGGTTGCTATAAGTGGTAATATCATATGTGCTCCTCGTATTAATAACAGAGTTCGGCTATGGGTTCGTTCATAGTTTATATTAGCGAGGCAGAATAATGCAGAGGAAATTAATCCGTGTGAAATTATTAGAATAATTGCTCCTGAGAGGCTTCATGGGGTTTGGATTAACGCAGCAGCGATAACTAGACCTATATGACTTACGGAAGAATATGCAATAAGTGATTTTAGGTCAGTTTGCCGTATACAAATTATTCCCGTTATGATTACCCCCCATAATGCTAGGATGATAAATGGATATGATAGTTCCTTAGATAGTGGAGTAAGCATAATTGAAATTCGTAAAATACCGTACCCTCCTAGTTTTAATAAGACAGCTGCTAAAATTATTGACCCTGCAATTGGGGCTTCTACATGTGCTTTTGGAAGTCATAAGTGTATACCATAGAGGGGTATTTTAACCATAAATGCTAGTAAACATGCTACCCATCAAATTTTATCAGAGTATATCATGAGTTGTATAGGATTAAATTCTAATAAAAATAATGATAAAGAGCCTGAAGAGTTTTGTAGGGTTAGAAGTGCTACTAGAAGGGGTAGAGAGCCTGCTAGTGTGTAAAATAAAAAATATGTTCCTGCGTTTAATCGTTCTGCCTGATTTCCCCATCGTGTAATAATAATAAGAGTAGGAATTAAAGTAGATTCAAATGTAATATAAAACATAATTATTTCTGTAGCGGCAAATGCTAAAATTAGGGATGTTTGTAGAGCAATTATTATTGTAATATATATGCGTTGTCGGTTTTCAGGTGTATTTTTTAAATGATTCTGACTTGCTAGGATTATTATAGGAAGTAATCAACATGTTAAAATTAATAATGGAGAAGATAAGGGGTCTAATCCTAAGTATTTATTAACTATTATCATGTGCTCTGATGGTAAATTGAATATTAGTAAGCTCAGTATAGCGATAATTAAACTATTAGTTGTTATTAGTGATCATAATGATTTTTTAGAGGAAAGTCATGTTATTGGTAATAGCATTAGAGTTGGAATAAGAATTTTTAACATTGCAGAAGATTGAGATTTTTAAGATGGTCATTTCCATGGGTGCGTGTGGTGGCTACTATTAATGCTAACCCAGTGCTAGCTTCGCATGCTGAAAATGTTAATATAAATATTGGTAAGGAGAAGTATGATAATATTTCAGATTGAGAAGATCAGAATGATAAGGCAATAAATAATGCTAATATTATCCCTTCTAAACATAATAAGGCGGACAAAAGATGAATTCGGTGAAATGTTAATCCTATAATACCCAGTAAAAATGCTGTAAAAAAAGTAATATATGTTGGGGACATTAGGTATTTTTGGGGTTTAACCAAAATTTACTAAGTCGAAATTAGTAATCTTTTTTAGATTAAATACTTATTCTGCTCATTCTAGGCCGCCTTGAATTCATTCATAAATTAATCCTATTGAAAGCAAAATAAGAATTATTGTTGATCAAGTAAATGTATATTTTGGAGTAAGTAACTGGGATGCTCAGGGGGTGGGGAGGAGCAAGGCAATTTCTAGGTCAAATAAGAGGAATAGAATTGCGATTAGGAAAAATCGAATTGAGAATGGGAGGCGTGCTGACCCTAAAGGGTCAAATCCGCATTCGTAAGGAGATAATTTTTCTAAGTCCGGGTTATTTAATGGTAATCAAAAGCTAATGGTAATTAGTATTAAAGATAAAATTGTTGAGATAATTATTATAGCTATAATTAAATTCATTATCTTTTCCTAGATTTTAACTAGGGTTAAATGATTGGAAATCATTTGTATTTTTTTTACTAAAAAGATATGATCCTCATCAATAGATGGATACATAAAGGAAAAGTCATACCACGTCTACAAAGTGTCAATACCAAGCTGCGGCTTCAAATCCAAAATGATGATGTAGTGTGAAATGGTAATTAATTTGTCGTAATAAACATACTAATAAGAAAAGGGACCCAATGATAACATGTAGGCCATGGAAGCCTGTTGCTACAAAAAATGTTGAACCATAGACTCCATCTGCAATCGTAAATGGGGCTTCATAATATTCTATTGCTTGAAGAATGGTGAAGTAGATGCCTAGAATAACTGTAAAAAGTAATGATTGAATTGCTTCTTTTCGATTACTTTGTATAATGCTATGGTGAGCTCATGTAACTGTAACGCCAGAGGCTAGCAAAACTGCTGTATTTAGTAAAGGTACTTCAAATGGGTCAAGGGGGGTAATACCAGTTGGAGGTCAACACTCTCCTAGTTCTGGTGTTGGAGCCAGGCTTGAATTATAGAATGCTCAAAAGAATCCAAGAAAGAAGAATACTTCTGATGTAATAAATAAAATTATACCATATCGTAATCCTTTTTGAACGGGGGTGGTATGATGACCTTGAAATGTTCCTTCTCGTACAATATCTCGTCATCATTGAAGTATTGTTATAAGCATAACAATTAAACCTAAGTATATGATAATTAGTGATCCAAAGTGAAATCATATTGCTAAGCCTGATGTTATTAATAATGCGGCAATAGCTCCAGTTAGTGGTCAAGGGCTTGGGTCGACTATATGGTAAGCGTGTGCTTGGTGGGCCATTATACATTTTCTTGTAAATATAGGCTTAAAAGAAGTACGAACACATAGGCTTGAATTATTGCTACTGCAATTTCTAGGAGAGTAAGTAATAATAAAACCACTATTGTTAAGATAGATACTATAGGTATTATAGGAAGAATAACCAATGTGGCTGTTGCGATTAATTGAATTAGTAGGTGACCGGCTGTTAAATTAGCTGTTAATCGAACTCCTAATGCTAAGGGTCGAATAAATAAACTAATTGTTTCGATGATAATGAGAATTGGAATTAATAGAGTTGGAGTTCCTTCTGGTAATAGATGCCCAAATGTAGCGGTAGGTTGATTACGAAGCCCAATTAGAATTGTAGCTAATCAAAATGGTACTGCCAATCCAAGATTTAATGATAATTGTGTAGTAGGAGTAAATGTATATGGGAGTAGACCTAAAAGATTAATTGTTATTAAAAATACTATCAATGAGGTTAAGATTATAGCTCATTTATGTCCCTTAATATTTAATGGTGTTATTAATTGTTTAGTAAATTTTTGTGAAAATCAAATCTGAAGTGTGGATAGGCGATTGTTAAGTCATTCATTAGTTGGGGTTGGAAACAATAATCATGGTAATACTATAGCAATTATTATTAATGGAATGCCTATTATAGTGGGGCTTAAAAATTGATCAAAAAAACTTAAAGTCATGGTCAGTTTCAAGATTCAGGTTTATTTTTTTTAATATTTTGGGATGTAGGTTCATTTAAATTATTAAAATTGCTGATTTTATAAGTTAAAACTAACAAGAATACAATTCATGATATAAGGAAAATAGCAAGTCAGGGCCCAGGTATTAATTGTGGCATATCATTAAGGGCGAGTTAAATCACCGATCTTTAGCTTAAAAGGCTATTGCTTAGTTTGAAAGCTTCTTAATGATGATTCTAATATAGATGAAGATCAGTTTTGAAAGTAGTTTAATGGGGTTGCTTCTACAACAATCGGTATAAAGCTATGATTTGCACCGCAGATTTCTGAGCATTGACCATAATATACTCCTGGGCGAGATGCAATAAAAGTTGTTTGGTTTAGACGACCTGGGATAGCATCAGTTTTAATACCTATGGATGGGACTGCTCATGAGTGTAATACATCTTCCGCGGAAATGAGTATTCGGATTGGAGATTCTATTGGTACTACTATTCGATTATCAACTTCCAATAGACGAAATTGTCCTGGTGAAAGATCTTGAGTTGGCACTATATATGAGTCAAATATTAAATCTTCATAATTTGTAAACTCATAACTTCAATATCATTGATGTCCGATAGCTTTTACTGTAAGATGGGGGTCATTGATTTCGTCTATTAAATATAAAATTCGTAAGGAAGGAAGGGCAATTACGATTAAAATAATTGCTGGTATAATAGTTCACACTATTTCAATTTCTTGAGCATCTAAAGCATTAGTATTAGTTAAATTAGTGGATATTATAATTGTAATAATATATAAAACCAAGGTGCTAATTAGGAAAACTGCTATTAACGCATGGTCATGAAAATGTAACAATTCTTCTATAATAGGGGAAGCTGCATCTTGAAAACCTAATTGGGAGGGGTGTGCCATTAAAGATGTATAAGATTTTAACTTATAATTTAACCATGACAAGGTTTTGTAATGTTTTACTAACATCTCATAAGTAAGTGACAGAGTGGTTATGCGATTAACTTGAAATTAATTTATGGGGGTTCAATTCCCCCCTTTCTTGAAATATTTTAAGCTTGAACAAATGAAGGTTCTTCAAATGTATGATATGGTGGAGGGCATCCGTGAAGTCATTCAATATTTGTAGAGTTTAATTCGGTTATTAATACTTCACGTTTTGAAGAAAATGCTTCTCAAATAATAAATATCATTATAATCACTGCAACAAGAGAGATTAAAGATCCAATTGATGAAACTGTATTTCATAATGTATATGCGTCCGGGTAGTCAGAGTAACGTCGTGGTATACCTGCTAAACCTAAGAAATGTTGTGGGAAAAAGGTTAAATTAACCCCGATGAATATTACCCCAAAGTGAATTTTTGATCAAGTAGAGTGTAGAGTGTATCCTGAAAATAATGGAAATCAATGAACAAACCCGCCTATAATAGCAAATACGGCGCCCATAGATAAGACATAATGAAAATGGGCTACTACATAATAAGTATCATGTAAAACAATATCTAATGATGAGTTAGCGAGAACAATCCCGGTTAATCCACCAACAGTGAATAAAAAAATAAATCCCAGAGCTCATAATATTGCAGCATCTCATTTAATAGCTCCTCCGTGTATTGTTGCTAACCAGCTAAATACTTTTACACCTGTAGGGATGGCAATAATTATTGTAGCTGATGTAAAGTAAGCTCATGTATCAACATTTAAATCAACTGTAAATATATGATGGGCTCATACAATGAATCCTAATAACCCAATTGATATTATAGCTCATACTATACCTATATATCCAAATGGTTCTTTTTTTGCTGAATAATATGTAACAATATGAGAAATTATTCCAAATCCTGGGAGAATAAGAATATATACCTCTGGGTGGCCAAAGAATCAGAATAAATGTTGGTAGAGAACAGGGTCACCCCCACCAGAAGGATCAAAAAATGTTGTGTTTAGATTTCGGTCTGTCAAAAGTATGGTAATCCCTGCAGCAAGAACGGGAAGGGACAGTAGAAGAAGAATTGCAGTAATTAGCACAGATCATACGAATAATGGTGTTTGATATTGTGATATAGAGGGGGGTTTTATGTTAATAGAAGTCGTAATAAAATTAATTGCTCCTAAAATTGATGAAATCCCCGCTAGGTGAAGTGAAAAAATTGTTAAATCAACTGAAGCTCCGGCATGTGCTAAGTTACTTGCCAGAGGGGGGTAAACGGTCCAGCCAGTTCCTGCCCCGGCTTCAACTCCAGAGGATGCTAAGAGTAATAAAAATGAAGGAGGTAAAAGTCAAAAACTTATATTGTTTATACGGGGAAATGCTATATCTGGGGCTCCAATTATTAATGGTACTAATCAATTCCCAAATCCTCCAATTATTACAGGCATTACTATAAAGAAAATTATTACAAATGCATGAGCAGTTACAACTACGTTGTAAATCTGGTCATCACCAAGAAAGGAGCCGGGTTGACTTAACTCAGCTCGAATTAAAAGGCTTAGAGCGGTGCCGACTATTCCGGCCCAAGCACCAAATACTAAATATAGAGTGCCAATATCTTTATGATTTGTTGAAAATAGTCACCGAGTGATTATCACAGGTAAAATGGCTGAATTAGGCGAAGGGTTGTAGCCCCTCCCATAAAGGTTAAAGTCCTTTTTTTATCAAGCCTTGTGGTGTAAAGCACATAAAATTGCAAATTTTATAGGGTAAATTAAGTTTTTCCAGGGCTTCTCCCGCGTTCCCTATATCGACACGCGGGAGAAGTAGATTAAAGCTCTCTGGATTGAGCGTTTAGCTGTTAACTAAAAGGTCGTAGGGTAAAAGCCTTCTAATCTAGAAAGGTCTTAGCTTAATTAAAGTATCTGGGTTGCATTCAGATAATGTAGGGTAGAGTCCTGCAGGTCTTATCAAAGGCTAGAAGGTTTTAACTTCTGCTGAAGGCTTTGAAGGCCTTTGGTCTTATTATCCTAAGCCCTTATAAAAATAAGTTGATTATTAAAGGGGTAATTGGGAGGAGTATAGATGATAGTACAGCTGTTACGGGTAATGGGTTGAGTGTATGGTTTTTAAATCGTCAATAAATTTTAGAATTAGATACATTCGGAGAGGAGGTTAAAGATACAGCATATGATAATCGTAAGTAAAAAAATAAGCTTAATAAGGCTGAAAGTGCTATTAATGAGGCTATAGTTATTAATCCTTGTTTAGTAATTTCTGGTAAGATAAATCATTTTGGGATAAATCCTGAAGTAGGAGGAAGTCCTCCTAAAGACATGAGTGTAATTATTATAATAGAGGTTAAAATTGGATTTTTAATTCATAATATGGCTAGTTTATTAATATTTAATGAGTTAAAATAAATTAATATTATGAATATAGATAGAGTTAAAATTAAATAAATTAACAAATTTATTATCATTAAATGAGGTAAGAATGTTAAGATTAAAATTATTCATCCAATATGTGCAATAGATGAATAAGCTATAATTTTTCGTATTTGAGTTTGATTAATTCCTCCCCACCCTCCAATTAATGTTGATAGTAGGGCTATAATAATTAGTATATTTGAGTTTAGAAGTTGATGCGTTATAATGAGCAAGGTTATTGGTGCTAGTTTTTGTCAAGTCGATAAAATTAAACATGTTAGCAAATTTAATCCTTGAAATACATCTGGCATTCATAGGTGAAATGGGGCAATTCCTAGTTTTATAGATAATGCAATAGTAAGTATAATTGAAGGTAAAGGGGTTTGAATGTTTGTGATTGTTCACTCTCCAGTAAATCATGCATTAATTGTTGATGAGCATAAAATCAAGGCAGAAGCTGAAGCTTGAATTAAAAAATATTTAGTGGCTGCTTCAGTTGCTCGTGGATAATGAAATTTAGTTATGAGTGGGATAATTGCAAGTGTATTGATTTCTAGTCCTATTCAAGCTATAAATCAGTGGTTGCTAATAAATGTAATTATAGTCCCTAAGGAGAGACTTGATAATAAAATTGATAATGCATAANGGCTCATTAGTGGAAGGAGGGTTTTAACCAACATATTTGGGGTATGGGCCCAAAAGCTTATTTAGCTTATTCCACTAAGAAGTGGTGTAGATGGGTGCACGAGGAGTTTTGATCTCCTTAGGATAGGTTCAAACCCTTTCTTCTTAAGGAAATGAGGGGGTTTGAACCCCTATATTTCACTTTATCAAAGTGAGTCCTAACTTTCGGGCACATGTCCTAGATTATTGGAGGGATTCCGGAGGCTGTAATTGGTAGTGAAATATGGAAAATTGTTATAGCAATTGTGATAGGAAGAAAATTTTTTCAAATTAAATGTATTAATTGATCATATCGAAATCGAGGGTATGATGCTCGAATTCATAAAAAAAGTATTGATAAAACAGTTGCTTTAATTATTAAAAGTAGTGTAAAAATCTCTGGTTGATAGTGGTTATAGGTTATGCCTAGAAATAAGATTGTTGAAAGCGTATTTATTAATAAAATATTTGCGTACTCAGCTAAGAAAAACAGGGCAAATGGGCCCCCTGCATATTCTACATTAAATCCTGATACAAGTTCTGATTCTCCTTCAGTTAGGTCAAAAGGTGCTCGGTTTGTTTCTGCTAGGGTGGAGGTAAGTCATATTGCTGCTATTGGTCAAGCTGGGATAATTAACCATATAAATTCTTGAGTGGTATTAAAATTTGTTAGTGAAAAACTCCCTGTTAATAATACCAGGCATAATAAGATTAAACCTAATGTGACTTCATATGAGATTGTTTGTGCTACTGCTCGAAAAGACCCAATTAAGGCGTATTTTGAGTTTGACGATCATCCTGAGCCTAATACTGAATAAACGGCTAAGCTTGAAAGTGCAAGAATAAATAGGATTCCTAAATTAATATTAGATAAATTATTAGGTATTGGAAGAGGTGTTCAGATTATAAGTGATAGGGCCAGGGCTAGAACCGGTATAGTAATAAATAATATTTGTGATGATGTTGATGGTCGAATAGGCTCTTTAATAAAGAGTTTTAAGCCATCAGCTAATGGTTGAAGAATCCCTATAGGTCCAACGATATTAGGACCTTTACGTAATGGTATATAACCTAGTACTTTTCGTTCTACAAGAGTTAAAAATGCTACTGCCAATAATACAGGGATAATATATATGAAAGGATTAATAATAAGAGGGATGATATTATTCATAGTTAGAAAGGGGAATTGAACCCCTGGGTAAAAAATCTTAGATCTTTTGCAATTACCAGACTCTGCCATTCTAACTAACCCTTATTTTGGGTTGTTTGTTTGCCTTAATCTATTTTAATTGCTTTCAATAGTTATAGGTAGAGCTTGTTTTTATATGGGCTCTATTTTTTCGGTCCTTTCGTACTGGAAAAAATTTTTTATAGATAGAAACTGACCTGGATTACTCCGGTCTGAACTCAGATCACGTAGGACTTTAATCGTTGAACAAACGAACCTTTAATAGCGACTACACCATTGGGGTGTCCTGATCCAACATCGAGGTCGTAAACCCATTCGTCGATAAGGACTCTTGGAAAGGATTGCGCTGTTATCCCTAGGGTAACTTAGTTCGTTGATCAAGCTATTGGATCAATTATGTTAAATATTTTATTTTTTAGAATTGTAATTCATAAATTAAGATATCTTTTCATCTCGGAGGTTTTTCTTTTCTCCGTGGTCGCCCCAACCTAAAATTTTGATCACGATGTTTCATTTAATATGTTATCTTTCGGGGTTTATATTATACAATTGATCATATATTTAAAGCTCCATAGGGTCTTCTCGTCTTATAATTTTATTCCCGCTTCTGCACGGGAAAATCAATTTCACTGATTAATTTAGGGAGACAGTTGAACTTTCGTCTTGCCATTCATACTGGTCTTTATTTAAAAGACAAGTGATTACGCTACCTTTGCACGGTCATAATACCGCGGCCGTTAAACTTAATGTCACTGGGCAGGCAGGACCTCTTATACTGTGATGCAAGAGGCGAGGTTTTGGTAAACAGGCGAAGTCATATTGCCGAGTTCCTTCCTATATTTTTAATCTTTCTGATGTGCTCCTGTGTTGGGTTAACGATATATTTAATAATATTTTCTTGTAAAAAATGCTATAATACCCTCAATAGGTTCGTTAAATATCAGTGAGTTATTCGTTCTGATTTACACTTGCACTAAGAGAATAATTTCTTGTTACTAATTCTAGTATAAACACATCTATTTAAATAGATAGACTTAATAGTTTTAATGAATTAAGATTGTTTTATTGTTATAATAAGATTTATAAAATTAAGCTTTAACGCTTTTTATATGATTGCTGCTTTTAAGCCCACATAATTAATTTCTTTTATTAATATAATCTTTATTCATTGTTTTAGGTTGTATCCTTTATTAATAGAGCTGAACCTCTATTAATTAGCTTTAAAATATTATTTTTTACTTTGATTGTTTAAAAGGTATTTTAAGTTGAATTTAAGTTCATTTATTAAGTAACCAGCTATTACTAGGCTCGGTAGGTTTATCACCACTACTCTAAAGTCATTCCACTCTTTTGCCACAGAGAAGGATTTGCTCGTTTTGCTGCTTTGGGAGTAGCTCGCTTAGTTTCGGGATGTCTAACTCAAATGCCTTATGTTAGGTTAAACTTACTAGACCATGATGCAAAAGGTAAAAGGGTAAGTCTTTGCTTTTTATTGTTTTTATGTTTTATTTAATTTCTATTTCATTTTTCCTTTGCAGTACTTTATCTATTGCGCTAAAAAATTTTTCTATCTCCTATACTAAAATGATAAAATGTTTTGTTTATTATATTAAGAAATTTATTTATATTATGGTTAAGTAGGCTAGATTTGTCACTCAAAACAACTTGAATTAAACAAGTATCTTCTTGGTGTAAGCAAGATGCTATAATTTAAGCTATATTTTGATAATCCAAGTACACCTTCCGGTAAACTTACCATGTTACGACTTACCTCTTCTTTTGTTTTTTATTATTATATTATTATTAATTGGTTTTTGAGGAGGGTGACGGGCGGTGTGTGCGCGCTTTAGGGCCTGTTTAAAAAGAACACTCTATTTTCTTTTTACTGCTAAATCCACCTTTAAATTTTTTTTCATGACATTTTTCGTATTTTCTATATAGAAAATGTAGCCCATTTCTTTCCACTTAATTCGCTACACCTTGACCTGACGTTTTTATGTTTATCATTATGCTTACTATTATTCATTTAAATGGTGAGCTGACGACGGCGGTATATAGGCGGGATTGGCAATAAGTGGTGAGGTTTAGCGGGGATTATCAATTATAGAACAGGCTCCTCTAGGGGGGTATAAAGCACCGCCAAGTCCTTTGAGTTTTAAGCTATAGCTCGTAGTACTCAGGCGGAATGGTTCTAAAGTTTAAGGCTAAGCATAGTAGGGTATCTAATCCTAGTTTGTTCCTTAGCTTTCGTGGGTTCAAGTAGTTTATTTATTAGAATATCTTTCGGTTTTGGGGTTCCGTTTAACAAATACGTGCGACAGTTGAGTAAATTTTTATTCCTATTAGTTTTAACATTATTTAACCACGCTTTAGGCCGTGTTTATTAACTTGGGTTTCTCGTATAACCGCGGTGGCTGGCACGAAATTTACCAACTCTTAAAATTATTACTGATTCAAGCTTGTTGACGCTTATTATTCAATGTTTACCACTGCTGAATTCCTGTGGAGGTGTGGCTGGGCAAGATGTTATGGGCATAAAATGTGCCTGATATCTGCTCCTTATTTACTTAGAGGTAATAAAGGGCAATTTCACAGGGATGCTGAGACTTGCATGTGTAAATATAATTTTAATTAATAGTAAGGCTAGGACCAAACCTTTGTGTTTTTGAAATGTCTTAAAATTTATCTTAGCATCTTCAGTGCCATGCTTTAATTAAGCTACATAAAC